AACAAAGACACATTTGGTTATTAATTCCAATATGGCAGATTAAGGGCATATATCTGCACGGCCAAATCAACAGTTCAAGTCACACACTCCCATAATCCATTTTTCTCTCAGTAGAATTCACTTCAACTATTCATGTTAAATAAAAAAAAAAAAAACAAAAATTTTTAGAGTTGAAGGGAAATATCCAAATACATGTCTTATTCTTTTCAATAATCCATATTTGTAGCAATGAAATACTATTTTTGTTCCTCCCCAAAGCAATCAATGGTTGATTACAAATATCTAGAATCAATATTCTCTATAAATTACTCTCTATAAAGGACCTGAAATACCTTGCTTACGTATCATTGGAAAGTGCATTAACATAAATACAGCAGTAAGAAGAGGTAATACAAAAGTGTGTAAACTATAAAAACGAGTCAAAGTGGATTGGCCTACACTAGCACTTCCACGTAATAACTCTACCAAAGGCGATCCTATTACAGGAATAGCTTCCGGCACGCCTGTTACAATTTTGACTGCCCAATAACCAATTTGGTCCCAAGGTAAGGAATAACCAGTTACACCAAAAGATGCCGTCAATACAGCAAGCACTACGCCTGTAACCCAAGTCAATTCGCGAGGTTTTTTAAAACCACCAGTGAGATACACACGAAATACGTGCAGGATCATCATTAAAACCATCATACTTGCCGACCATCGATGAACTGATCGGATTAACCAACCAAAGTTAGCTTCAGTCATTATGTATTGAACAGAAGCAAAAGCCTCAGTAACGGTTGGACGGTAGTAAAAAGTCATAGCAAATCCCGTAGCTACTTGTACTAAAAAACAAGTAAGCGTAATTCCTCCTAAACAATAAAAAATGTTAACATGAGGAGGAACATATTTACTAGTTATATCATCTGCAATCGCCTGAATCTCGAGACGTTCTTCAAACCAATCATAGACTTTATTGAGATAGGTAAACCAGAAAGACTCCCCCTCCAAGAACCGTATATGAGAATTTCATCTCGTACGGCTCAAACAGAACCACCAAAATACTAGTTCAAACAGATATGTGTAATAGAAACTTCTTAATCCTATGATTAAAGAGGACCATACGAAAAAAGAAAAATTCGAAAACTCTTCTTTGTGGTTATAATATCAAAATATCAAGTCGGCTCGTTCCTTTTTTGGTGTTGATTGTTACGGGCCTCTTGAATCTTCTATTTACCCATTTTTATTTTCTTTGATTTTGTATGTAATGTAGCCTTATTGTTGTTTTCTTTATTATTGATAGGAATTTTCTTGTTACGATCCTACAAATCGATTGAAACCTCAGATTCGTACTAGAACTACGATGATTTATTTAATAAAACCTTCAAACTAAGCCCAAAGATTCTCTGAGTAAGAATCGTTGTATCATCACTTATTCAATCAATAAATAGAATCAGTAAAAATCCAAAGAAAGGTTTATCCTTTGATCAAACATAGATAAAGAGTTTGAAAGAAGAAAAATCTTTCAATTTATACCTTCTAACTCTTTGAAATTTTTTGGAGTCCGATCACGGGATCTGAATATTCAGTATGAATCATAGTTCTAATACTTCGTAATCTATTTCATACATTCCGTGCTACAGATACTATAATAAATACCTGACGAGGTCTAAAAGCATCTCTATCAAGACGACAGATCCACTCTCTGTACTATCATATAGGATCAATTCTAACAAGTCGCACACTCATATTCCAGAAATACAGAAATAAATAAATTTCACGATCGAACTATGAAAATAGACTAGAATAAAAAATCCGAGATAAAAATGCTTCATTTTGTATTCAAAAGCTAGGCCTTATTGTTTCTTATAAATCTAATTCATTGAAATTCCATCTAGTAAAACGGAATAATTATAAATCTCCAAAATAATAGATAGGAATACTGCAAATAGAGCCATTGCGATACCCATTAGAGGAGTGGTTCCCCATCCCGGAGCTACTTTACCATATTCGGAATTCAATGGTTTCAATAAATCCCCTACAACAGTTCGTCTTGGACCAGATCGAGAACTACCCTCTACGCTTTGTGTAGCCATAAATTGAATCCTATTTGTATTAATTGAGATCTGTTGACTTTGTATACCATTCCGTTGTAAATAAATGATCTTATCATAGATCCATTGTGGTCTTGAAATCATATAATAATGGAAACAGCAACCCTAGTCGCCATCTCTATATCTGGTTTACTTGTAAGTTTTACTGGGTATGCTTTATATACTGCTTTTGGGCAACCCTCTCAACAATTAAGAGATCCATTCGAGGAACACGGGGACTAAAAGAGCCTCCCAATATTGGGAGGCTCTTTACCTCTTTATTTCAATTAAGATATCAAAAAATCATTTTACCTTTTTAGTTTGAATTTTAGGTGGTTCTCGAAAAAAAATAGCGAAAAAAATTATTCCTAAAGTTGAGACTAAAAGGAATGTATAAACCAATGCTTCCATAAATTCAATTGTGGTTTACAATTATAGCTTTCATACCTGTTTATTTTGGAGCGTCTACCGGCTAAAAAAAGACCAAAATTCAAAGAAAAGGTGGCGATTCAAATTAAAATATCTACATACCCTATGGAAAATTACAAAAATAAAATAGAGGCGAAAACTAAGAGATCAAATATTGTATCAGACTACTTGTCTTTTTGTAGTTGGATCTCCAAGTTTTTGGAATGCTCCAAATTCCACTTGAGCATCTAAATCTGGATCAATCCCAGCAAAAACATCTCTGAACAAAGTTCGAGCACCATGCCAAATGTGTCCGAAGAAAAAGAGCAGAGCGAACGAAGCATGTCCAAAAGTAAACCAACCCCTTGGACTACTACGAAAAACACCATCGGATTTCAAAGTAGCACGATCTAATTCAAAAATTTCGCCTAATTGAGCACGTCTAGCATATTTTTTGACAGTAGCAGGATCACTATAACTGACTCCATTTAGTTCACCACCATAGAACTCAACAGTTACACCTACTTGTTCGACACTATACTTCGACTCTGCCCTTCGAAAAGGAACATCGGCTCTCACAATCCCATCTCCGTCTACCAAAACAACTGGAAATGTTTCAAAAAAAGTAGGCATACGGCGTACAAAAAGTTCACGCCCTTCTTTATCTCTAAAGATAGGATGTCCTAACCATCCAACAGCTATTCCATCCCCGTTGTCCATCGAACCTGCTCTGAACAATCCACCTTTTGCAGGATTATTGCCAATGTAATCATAAAAAGTTAATTTTTCGGGAATTTTAGACCAAGCTTCGGATAAATTTTGATTTTCGGCTAGCCCGGCACTAACTCTTCGATATATTTCTTGCTGGAAGTATCCTTGATCCCATTGATAACGAGTGGGACCAAATAATTCAATCGGGGTAGTTGCTGAACCATACCACATAGTTCCAGCAACAACAAACGCTGCAAAAAAGACAGCAGCGATACTACTGGAAAGGACAGTTTCAATATTTCCCATACGTAATCCTTTGTATAAACGTTGGGGCGGACGGACGCTAAGATGAAATAAGCCCGCCAATATGCCCAATGTACCCGCTGCAATATGATGAGAAGCTATTCCTCCCGGAACAAAGGGATCAAAACCTTCCACACCCCATGCTGGACTTACTGGTTGTACCTTTCCAGTTAATCCATAAGGATCGGAGACCCATATTCCAGGACCATACAATCCGGTTACATGAAAAGCGCCAAACCCAAAGCAAGCTACCCCTGAGAGAAATAAATGAATTCCAAAGATCTTGGGCAAATCCAAAGACGGTTTTCCTGTACGTTCATCAAAAAATATTTCTAGATCCCAATACACCCAATGCCAAATAGCTGCTAAGAAACACAAGCCAGAAAACACAATATGCGCCCCAGCCACACCTTCATAACTCCAAATACCCGGATTGCTTATAGTTCCTCCTGTGATATTCCAACCACCCCACGAATTGGTTATTCCTAAACGAGTCATGAACGGTATAACGAACATACCTTGTCTCCACATCGGATCAAGAACGGGATCAGAGGGATCAAAAACTGCTAATTCATATAGAGCCATCGAACCAGCCCAACCAGCAACCAACGCTGTATGCATTATATGGACAGACAGCAAACGACCGGGATCATTCAATACGACGGTATGAACACGATACCAAGGCAAACCCATGGAAATACCCCTTTATTCACGAAAAATAAACACTATGTAACTTTATTGCACTGGAAAAACTATGTGATCGCCCTTTTTAAGTGTAGAAATAATTACTTTTTTTTTCTATTCTTTTTTTTAGTATTTTATTAATAATATAACAATTCTGTTTGTAGGAACAAAAAAAGAGAAGCAAATCTATTTTATACCCGATAAGTACCAATACGCAACGGGTAGCTGACTCCATTTTCTATGAGCGAACACATAGAAATTTGTTCATCATTCAAAGGACTTATTCGTAATAATTTTACTCTATTCGATTTGTCTTCCTTATATTTTATATATTTCTTTTTTCTATTTTTATAAATTCTAAATAGAAATTCTAATAGAAATAGAAATCCACGTATAAAATATTACGAAAATATTAATAAATTATAAAGGTCAATAGTCTTAAAACAAAAAATTAATTGTTACGTTTTCATATCAAAGTGAAATAGAATACTTAATCTTTTTTCTTTCATTTAATGCCTATTGGTGTTCCAAAAGTCCCTTTTCTCCATCCTGGAGAAGACGATTCACTTTGGATTGACTTATAGTGCGACTTGTCAGATATATTGGGTCATACGGAATTCCCCCGTTCTCTCCCCCGATTGAGATATCCCTCTGTTTCGCCCAAGAAAGATTGATTAAATCATCAAAAATTTGGAGCGTGAAGTGCAATCAAGTTCAATTAAATCTATGCTTTTGAGGTACTCAAATTAATATTATCAATTATAATACTTTATGGTTGCCTTGTTTAGACCAACAAAATGAAGTATACAGACTCCGTTTAGCAAATCCAATTGCTAATATATCTATTATCATTACTACTTGTATCATATTCTATATATGAAATTTTTTATAAATTTTGATTCGAACTGAAAATCATATTCAATCGAATAAAATAATATAATGAATACGTCAAATATTTGACAGAAACGTTAAATTAAATGAATTAAAAAAAACGAAGTTGTAACAAAAAGACGCGGTATTAGAGCATTTGCCCTATATGTGCAAATAAAAATCGGGCAGATCTTTACTCGGAGTAGAGCACAAACCTAAAAGAATTGAAGAAGCCCACTCAGGAACAAGAGAATGCCATCGTGATTTGAATTAAATCACGATGAACGATTACATCAATAAGAAGTTAATTTGATAAGTTTAATTAATTTTTTTGTAAGTAAACAAGTAAACGCGTCAAAACTCATCTTTCTTAAAAAATAGAAGAAAAGCCCCTCATTCAAAATAAAGGTTAACAAAGTACTCACTATCAAAAAAAAGCAGGGCTAGAATCTAAACATTGATTATTTTTTTTTTTTTTTCGTTATTTTTGGTGAACCGTATGCATCAAAAGGTGCATGTACGGTTTCTAGAGGATAGAATTTTATCCTAATCAACCGACTTTATCGAGAAAGGTTACTTTTTTTAGGTCAAGGTGTTGATAGTGAGATCTCGAATCAACTTATTGGTCTTATGGTATATCTCAGTATAGAGAGCGAGACCAAAGATTTGTATTTGTTTATAAACTCTCCTGGCGGATGGGTAATACCCGGAGTAGCTATTTATGATACTATGCAATTTGTGCGACCAGATGTACAAACAATATGCATGGGATTAGCTGCTTCAATGGGATCTTTTATTCTGGTCGGAGGAAAAATTACCAAACGTTTAGCATTCCCTCATGCTTGGCGCCAATGGGTTTTTATTTGAAAGAAAAAAACTATGCCTTCGCCATATGAAATATAAATATTAAGTAATAATAGCATGGCATTTCGAATTCGATATAGATATAAGAAATTTTTTTTAAACATTAGATTATGTATCGAAAGAGTCGTATGGGATATTAAGGGCCTTTCTGATTTTATTCTATCAGGAACCTCTTTCAGCGTCACAAACATTTTTGTTTTCGCACCGGAGGGCTCTTAACACTATTTATGTTATGAAAGAGTACAAAAAAAAGATTCTATTATTATTTAATATTATTTTTTTTTTTCAACTAAAAAAAAAAAGAAACTTTGGGATTGCTAAATCACTGATAAAATAAAGCAACGGGACCACCATAGTATTTTTGCTTTTTACCTCTTCCCAAGGAAAGGGTGGTTATTGGAGCATTTACTGATTTAAGCCTAGATTTTTTTTCGATGAAAGGTAAAATAAAAGTGAATTCTAGTGTGAAGCCGTATGCAATGTACAAACAATAACAATGCCTGTACGGTTGTTCAATTCTATCGTCTTTTCTTATTCTTTTTTATCTCTTCCCGTACCCTTCTTATTTATTATATTATGGGAGCTAGACTAAACCTTTTTTTCTTATATGATCAGGGTAATGATTCATCAACCTATTGCTGGTTTTTATCAGGCACAAATAGCAGAATTTGTCCTGGAAGCAGAAGAACTACTGAAACTGCGTGAAATCATCACAAAGATTTATGCACAAAGAACGGGAAAACCCGTATGGGTTGTATTCGAAGACATGGAAAGAGATGTTTTTATGTCAGCAACAGAAGCCCAAGCTCATGGAATTGTTGATCTTGTAGGAGTTGCATAAGAAATATAAGAAATTTCATGCAAATCGCGATTTGATATTTTTTTTTTTTACCGAAATTTCGATTTAATATTCTATTATTTAATATAGAAAAAATTCAGAATCATACGGTTACGATCGATCTAAACCAGCCCATTATGCATACGATTCAAGATGCCAACTATTAAACAACTTATTAGAAACACACGACAGCCAATTCGAAATGTTACCAAATCCCCCGCTCTTGGGGGATGTCCTCAGCGCCGAGGAACATGTACTAGGGTGTATGTGCGACTTGTTTAGATCATGAGCTTGGACAAAAGAAAGGAAAAATTTTTCCACTATCTGTGTCAGTACGGATGAATAGGATAGAATAGAAGAATGCCTTTCATTATCTAAAAAAAAAAAAAAAGATCTATCACATTCGTCTATTGTGTATCAAATTTATGGTTTCATTGGTGCAAATTCAATCACCTCAATTTTCAATTTAAAACAAGAAAGAATTTCCCATTGGTAACAAATGATTATCCATTAAGCAGAGAAAATCTTATTAAAAGTTAACAGGCTGAAAATTTATGCCCCTACTCGTGCAAGAACGGACTAAGAGGGTCAACGAATTAGCTAATCCTCATAATTAAATACCGTTACTATAATAGATAGATTTCCTTGTGAAAGACCTATTACTGGCGAATTCATAGGTAGAGCAAAAGAATGTGAACTGTACACGTTAACAATAGCATTGATTCAATAATTAAATGCAGGAGGGGCTCCGGTGTATAGAGAAGACCTCACCGTTTAAGAAGTAACCATAGAAACGATGGAACCCACTATTTATCTATTTATATTTACTGCTTATTTTTATTTATTATATTTTTGTTTGTGTTTGAAACCTAATATCAATACAGTTTCTTATTCTTATTTCGAGACGAAATGTCTCCAAAAAAAAAAAAAATCGTGGTTGGGAAGGTTATAGTAGCAAAAGCCGTTGGAATTATTATTTTATACATTGGAAAAATCCGTTTTGTTATTATAGAAAAGGGGAAAAAGAATAACTGAAAGAAAAGAAAACAATTTAGTTATTCATCAAAGTTTCGTGTACTAAATGACCAGAATTAGACGAGGATATATAGCCCGGAGACGTAGAACAAAAATTCGTTTATTCGTATCAAGCTTTCGCGGGGCTCATTCAAGACTTACTCGAAGTATTACTCAACAAAAAATAAGAGCTTTGGTTTCGGCCCATCGGGATAGAGATAGACAGAAAAGAAATTTTCGTCGTTTGTGGGTCACTCGGATAAATGCAGTAATTCGCGAAAACATGGTATCCTATAGTTATAGTAGATTAATAAATAATCTGTACAAGAAACAATTGCTTCTTAATCGTAAAATACTTGCACAAATAGCTATATTAAATAGGAATTGTCTTTATACGATTTCCAATGACATTAGAAAATAAGGAAATTGTAAGAAATCCATAGAATTTTTTACATGGAATTTCTTTTCAAGAAATTCCGGGAAGATAGAATAGAAATGAAGGTAGAATATAAACTCGTACGATAAAATATGATGATAATATGATCAAGTAAAGTAGTCAAACTAAACAAAAAATTCAATAAAAAAAAAACGTTTCTTCTCCCCCAATTCGTTTTTTTTCTTACGACACGAAAATAAAATTTGGATTTTCATTTTTTTTTGAACAAAACATCAATCTCATGGTTCAATTCGAATTGGAATTGTGATCCCATTTAAATTTGAGTAAGCCTATTTTATTTTGCTTGCTGGTTCTAAGATCAGTAGTTAGAGTGACCAACTCGCTTTTTTTCAAATTGTTTTTCATTATTAAGAAAAGGTAACAAAGATAAAATACGAGCTTGTTTTATAGCAATAGTAATTAATCGTTGTTGTTTTAAACTCAATCTATTCACCCGTCTAGATAATATTTTTCCTTGTTCACTAAGAAATCGACTAATTAAACTCATGTTTCTATAATCAATTCGATCCCCCGATTGGATCGGGGGCAAACGCCTACGAAAAGATCGCTTGGACTTAGGGAAAAGTCGTTTGGATTTATCCATGGTTTGTTTATTCCTTATTTCAAAAATCCTATTTCGTTCAATTGGATCAAAAATGATTTGGAATTCAGAAATAGGATTTATTTTGTTTATTTTATATTTTTTAATATTTAGAATATTGAATATATATTGAAATATTGAATATATATTGAATATTTTTTTGTTTTTTTATTTAATTTATATCTTTTATATAAATTTAATTATATATTTAATATATTTTTTTTTATTATATTCAATTTTAATTAAATAATTAATATTTAATTATTTGCATTTTTATTATTATATATTTCTATTAATATAATAATATTCTATTTAATAGAATATTTAAATTAATAGAATATATTTCTCTATTTATTTAAAATATTTATTTAAAATCTATTTTTCTATATATAGAAATAGATATAATTCGAATTTCGAATATATATTAGTGTAATATATTATTAGGATAATATATTCTATGAATAATATATTTAGTATATTATAGTAAGATAATATATATTCGATAAGATTCTATAAGTATTCTTTCTATACTATATTATTCTATATTTAATATGTTCTTTATATCATTGTCATCTTCCTTGAAAAGGTGACACGCAAGCGATAGATTCCATCTATTTCTTTATCTCCCCGTGAATTGTATGTTTGTAACAATAGGGACAGAATTTTCTCAATTCCAATCGACTGGGCGTATTGTGTCGATTCTTTTGAGTAATATATCTCGAAATGCCTGTTGATTTCTTATTAACACTCTTTCGAACACAACCGGTACATTCTAAAATAATCCTTACTCGAACATCTTTCCCCTTGGCCATAAACCTCCTTGGGATTTTTTATTCATTCAACTCTTCTATTTTCCGATCTGAAGTAACGAAGAAAGGAAGGAAAAAGAAGTGAAGTTGCTAACTCGAAATCAAAATTATGAAAAATTTCATTGAAACTAATATAGTTTTAATTATAGTAATAATAAGTAATACAAAGATTTTAAACTCTATCTCAATTAGAAGTTTCGATGAGAATCACAGTAATTCATTTAAGCGTCTTGTAGAATACTGTTGCACTAACTACATTTCTAACTACCTTCTCTAAATTTTAATTTAATTGAAGTTACTTTCACTGGAAGCGCGGACCCCGAGTTCCGAGTTTTACTGAATCCACTTTTTTTTTCTTTTCTAACTTATTCAAATTAAATAAAAAAAAGAGGAGGGGGGTAGTAGTCACAGATATTTAATTGTATCTCTAATCTTCTTCACCCTCTCCCCCACGCGTTGATAACTAGAATGAAAAAAAAGGAAATGTCAATCCATCGGGGAAAAAACGATTGATCTCTATCAATAGGCCTGCTAAAGACACAAACCATAGAGTACTTATTACCGGTGCCACGGATAGATATGTTTTTAGATCTCGCATTTTGAATCCTCCTTCTTTATTCTTGATTGTTTCTTTATTGTAATAACTACTCTTTATTTTAGTCTAATACATAATTCTAATAGATATAGAATCCGATTCTATGTAATTCAAGGCAACTTGCATTTGTTTTGTACACGGAATCTCTAATTCAAATTAAAATAAAATGTACAACAATTTCATAGATAAGATTTTCCTTTTCTTAAAAAAGAAAGCGCCGCCCTTTTTCTCGAGCATTAACGAAATTTGCGTAAGTTTCTTATTATATAATATATGAGATCAAAAAGAAAAAATGATAATGGATATCAAAATGAAATAAAGTATGTGGAAAACAAAACAGGTATTCTTTACAATAACATTATAAATGAATTACAAAGGGATGTAGCGCAGCTTGGTAGCGCGTTTGTTTTGGGTACAAAATGTCACGGGTTCAAATCCTGTCATCCCTATCGATTACTTCGTCTCTGAGCAATAACAAAGGATCAATTGAGATTAATTAAAATTGAAAATGGGACATACTCTCAATTTTTAATATATATCATATTCTCTATATATAGTATAAGCATTCAAAATCGAGTAGAGGTAAAAAAAGACTCTTTTTTACTTACAGTCTCCTTTTTTGTGATTGGGACAAGAAAGCGCTCTTAGTTCAGTTCGGTAGAACGTGGGTCTCCAAAACCCAATGTCGTAGGTTCAAATCCTACAGAGCGTGATTCTCTTTTTGGTTTGTTAGTTCAAAATTTATACGGAAAAATAGAAGAGCACTCTGAATTTGACCTCCTCCTTTCTTTAATCCGAAGAAGGTCAAAAAAAGCACGGTGTTAATTAATATTAATCAAAGGTCCAACTGATCACCACGTCTATATTGTAAATATGCAGTTACGAATAATCCCGCCAAAGTAATAGGAATTAGCCCCAAGACAATTCCAAAGAGCAAAACTTCAATCATTTCAATTTTTTTTTTTGAAAAAGGGAAAAAGAGAGGTAATATCTATCCTTAAATATTAAGCCATATTGACCAGAAATCTCAATAACCAAGAATTGGAAACGGACACGGTAAAGAACTAGAGACTAGGTGGAATACTACAGAAAATTTTTGTTTTGTTTTTATTTTTATAAACTGTTCATTCAATTAATTTCAAATAAGTCGTATCTTGCTCAGACCAATAAATAGAACTGAGGTTATAGTTAAAGCAGCTAGTAGAAAACCGAAAAAACTAGTTAGAGTAAGCATGAAGGAGCTAAATAAACTTTTTTATACATATGCTTGTAAAGCAAAAGCACTTTCCTAAGTTCAATTTTTTGAAAGATAGGAGGATAAAGAAAAATAAAAAATGAAAGAATAAGTTCAATTGAGAATTTTTTTATTGATTTTTGTTATCAATCATTTATTAATCATTATTATAATAAATTTTCCACGTCACTAATAAAATAAGAGTGGTAGTGGTATAGATAGAAAAGGAAATAAATTTTTCATCTATACCATCTACTTAGACTTTCGTAATTCCGAATCGAATTAAGAGATTCGTTAGCCAATTCTTGCGAAATAAAATAGAAAACAAATATTATTAATATTAGAATAAATATTCTAGATTACTATATTAGTAGAATTAGATAATTAGTTGAATATATTCTATTTATATTAAATTTAAATTTTATTATATTTCTATTTTTTTTTTTATTAAATTAAAAATTGAAACTCTATTTCTATTAAATTGATAAATTTAAATTATATTTATAGTAAATTCTATTACTATTTAATTCTATTAAAATATTAATATTAAAATATTTCTATTTAAAATTAAATTCTATTTTGAATTTTTTATTTGAAATTTTAACTAATTCTATTTTCAATTATATTACTTATTTATTATTCAAATTCTTTTTTATTTTATTAAATAAAATAAAATTAAAAAAAATTCTATTATTCTATATAATAAATATTAATTCTAATTCTATTATTAATTAATTTAATTCTATTAAATTAGAAATTAATTAGATTATTAAAATGAAATTATTAATTATTAAATTAATTATTAAATTAATTAATTTTGAAATTAATTAATTTAATAAAAAGTTGAATAACTTAATTAATGAATTAATAAGTAATAAAATAATTAACTTAAAACTCACTAACTAATAAAAACTGTGGTGTAGAACTTCATTCAAAATAACTTTCGTTGAATAACTACGTAAATCACTCCAAAATAAAATTAAAATTGGAAAATCATTTCTAATTTATATTTGCATAGTTTATTTTATTCTTTTAGTTTATGTTTATTTAGTGTCTATTTA